TAACCACATTATCCATAGGTCCCTCTTATATCTTCCTTCTACGAGCTCGAGTTATGGAAGAAGGAACCCATAACAAGGTATCAGCAACAACTGGGTTTATTGCAGGACAGTTCATGATGTTCATATCAATCTACTATGTACCTCTGCATTTAGCATTGGGTAGACCTCATACAATAACTGTCCTAGCTCTACCGTATCTTTTGTTTCATTTCTTCTGGAACAATCACAAAGACTTTTTTGATTATGGACGTACTACCAGAAATTCAATGCGTAATCTTAGCATTCAATGTGTATTCCTGAATAATTTAATTATTCAATTATTCAACCATTTCATTTTACCAAGTTCAATGTTAGCCAGATTAGTCAACATTTATATGTTTCGATGCAACAACAATATGTTATTTGTAACAAGTAGTTTTGTTGGTTGGTTAATTGGGCATATTTTATTCATGAAATGGGTTGGATTGGTATTAGCCTGGATACAACAAAATAATTTTATTAGGTCTAATGTACTTATTCGATCTAATAAGTATCTTGTATCAGAATTTAGAAATTCTATGGCTCGCATTTTTAGTATTCTCTTATTTATTACCTGTGTTTACTATTTAGGTAGAATGCCGTCACCCATTCTAACTAAGAAATTGAAAGGAATTTCAGAAGCGGCAGAAGTGGGGGAAAGTGAGGAAGAAAGAAACATAGAAATAGAAACTATTTCCGAAGGGGGGGGGTATAACCAGGAACAAGAGGTATCCACCGAAGAAAATCCTTCTTCTTCCCTTTTTTCGGAGGAAAGGGTGGATCCGAGCAAAATCGATGAAACAGAAAAGCTACGAGTGACTGGAAAGAAAAAAATAAAAATAAAGGGCGGACTCCACTTTCCCTTTAAAGAGGCATACTATAAAAATAGACCAGTTTATGAAACTTCTTACCTGGATGGGAATCAAGAAAGTTCGAAGTTCGAAATATTAAAAAAAAAAGAAGAAAAATATATACTATGGTTTGAAAAACCCCTTGTGACACTTCTTTTTGATTCTAAACGATGGAATCGACCTTTGCGATATATAAAAAATGACCGGTTTGAAAATGCTATAAAAAATGAAATGTCACAATATTTTTTTTACACATGCCAAAGTGATGGAAAAGAAAAAATATCTTTTACGTATCCACCTAGTTTATCAACTTTTGGAGAAATGATACAAAAAAAAATATATTTTTTCACACCAGAAAAATTGTTTTCTGATGAATTGTATACTGATTGGAGTTTTATCAATGAACTAAAAAGAAGAAATTTAAGTAAGGAGTTTATAAAAAGAGTCGAATCTTTAGATAAAGAATCTTTTGAGCCGGGCATACTTGAAAAAAGGACTCGATTCTCTAATAATGAAACTAAAAGAGAATACTTACCTAAAATATATGATCCTTTCTTGCATGGACCCTACCGCGGAAGAATCAAAAAATGGGTTTCACCTTTAAGCATAAATCAAACTTCTAAAAAAAAAAACACGGATCCGTTTTGGATAAATAAGATTCATGCTATACTTCTTACTACTGATTATCACGAATTTGAACAGACACTAGATACACTCAATATAAAATCATTATCAACAGAAAAAGAACTCTCTTTATTGACATTGACAGAAGACGAACAGGGAAATATCGATTCCGAGGATCGAGTAAAAATATTGAAATTTTTATTCAATATAGTTATAACTAATCCCAACAATCAAACAATTAGAAAAAAATGTATTGGAATAAAAGAAATAAGTAAAAAAGTTCCTCGATGGTCATACAAATTAATCGACGATTTAGAACAACAGGAGGGAGAAAACGAGGAAAATGTAACAGCAGAGCATGAAATTCGTTCAAGAAAATCCAAGCGCGTAGTGATTTTTACTAATAACCAGGCAAACGCCGATACTTATACTAATACCAAGGATACTAATGGTCCTGATCAAACAAACGAAATGGCTTTGATACGCTATTCGCAACAATCGGATTTTCGCCGCGACATAATAAAAGGTTCCATGCGTGCCCAAAGGCGTAAAACAATTACTTGGGAACTGTTTCAAGCAAATGTGCATTCCCCACTTTTTTTGGACAGAGTAGACAAACCCCTCTTTTTTTCTTTTGATATTTCTGGGCCGCTGAAACTAATATCTCGAAATTGGATATATAAAAAAAAAGAATCAGAAATTTCTGATTATACAGATTCTGATTATACAGAAAAAAAGATCGAGAAAAAAGACAAGGACGAAAGAGAAAAATACAAAAGAGAAGAGAAAATACGGATAGAAATAGGAGAAGCTTGGGACAGCATTTTAGTTGCTCAAGTAATAAGGGGCTCCATGTTAATAACCCAATCAATTCTTAGAAAATATATTATATTACCTTCATTGATAATAGCTAAAAACGTTGCCCGTATGTTATTATTTCAATTTCCTGAGTGGTCCGAGGATTTAAAGGATTGGAATCGGGAAATGCATGTTAAATGTACTTATAATGGTGTTCAATTATCCGAAACAGAATTTCCAAAAAACTGGTTAACAGACGGTATTCAGATAAAAATCCTATTTCCTTTTTGCCTGAAACCTTGGCATAGAGTTCCACTACAACCCTCTCATAAAGATCCAATGAAAAAAAAGAAAGGTCAAAAGAATGATTTTTGCTTTTTAACAGTTTGGGGAATGGAAACTGAACTACCTTTCGGTTCTGCTCGAAAACGGCGTTCGTTTTTTGAGCCTATTTTTAAAGAACTAAAAAAAAAAAAAAAAAAATGGAAAACGAAATGTTTTATAGCTTTAACAATTTTAAAAGAAAAAACAAAATTGTTTCGAAAAGTCTCAAAAGAAACAAAAAAATGGGTCACTCAAAGCATTCTATTTCTAAAGGGAATAATAAAAGAACTTTCAAAAAAAAATCTAATTCCATTTTTTGAGTTGAGAGAAATATATGAATTGGGCGAAACTAAAAAGGATTCGCTAATCAGTAATAAGACGATTCGCAAATCATCCCTTCAAATTCAATCTATGGAGCGGATAACTTATTCATTAACAGAAAAAAAAATAAAGGATCTGACTACGAGAACAAACACAATCAAAAATCAAATAGAAAAAATTAGAATTATAAAAGACAAGAAAAACGAATTTATAACTCAAGAAATAAATATTAGTTCTAACAAAATAAGTTATCGGGATAAAATATTAGAATCATCAAAAAAAAATTGGCAAATATTTAAAAGAAGAACTATTCGATTAATCCGTAAATTCTATTTTTTTATAAAATTTTTCATTGAAAAGATATACATAGATATTCTTCTATATATCATTAATATTCCAAGAACCACTACACAACTTTTTCTTGAATCAACAAAAAAAATGATTGAGAAATTCATTCACAATAATGAAGCAAATCAAGAAAGAATTAATAAAACAACTAAAAATACAACTCATTTTATTTCAACTATAAAAAACTCACTTTCTTCACTTTCTAATGTTAGTATTAGAAATAAAAATGAAAAACCTTTTTGTGACTTATCCTCCTTCTCACAAGCATATGTATTTTATAAATTATCACAAACCCAAGTTATTAGTTTTTATAAATTCAAACCTATCCTTCAATATAATGGAACATCTCTTTTTCTTAAAAATGAAATAAAAGATTATTTTGAAGAACAGGGAGTATCTCATTCCAGATTAAGACACCATTATGGGTTAAGACAGAAAATCTTTTGGCATTCTGGAATGAATGAATGGAAAAACTGGTTAAGGAGTCGTTATCAATACGATTTATTTCAGAGTAGATGGCTTAGATTAGTACCAGGACAATGGCGAAATAGAGCCAATCGACGCTATCTGGCTCAAAATGAAGATTTTAAAAAATGGGATTCAGATGAAAAAGAAATATTAATTCATTACGAAAAAAAAAATGATTTTCAAGCGAATTCATTAGTGAATCAAGAACATAAAAAATCAAATTTGAAAAAACACTATGGATATGATTTTTTATCATATAAATCTATTAATTATCAAGATAAGAGGGACCCGTATGCTTATGGATCACCATTCCAAGTAAATAAGAGGGAAAAGATTTCTTATAATTACAACATGGATAAACGCAAATTTTTTGATACACTTACACTGAGGGATATCCCTATCCATAATTATCTAGGAGAAGACGATATCCTAGATGCTATGGGGAAATTTTCGCATAGAAAGTTTTTTAATTGGCGAATTCTTCATTTTTGTCTTAGAAATAAGGCCGATATTGAGTCCTGGGTCGATACCAGTACCAAGAGTAAGAAAAATATTAAGACTGTGGTTAATAATTATCAAATAATTAATAAAATGGACCTTTTTTATTTCACAATTTATCAAGATCAAGAAAGCAACCCATCCAATCAAAAAGGAAGCCCTTTTGATTGGATGGGAATGAATGAAGAAATACTAAGTCGTCCTATATCGAATCTGGAGCTTTGGTTCTTCCCAGAATTTATGCTGCTATATAATGCGTATAAGGTTAAAACATGGATCATACCAATAAAATTACTTCTTTTAAATTTTAATGGAAATGGGAACATTAATAAAAATATTATTGAAAATAAAAAAAGGGACCCCCTTATAGCAATAGCACCGAATGAAAAAATAGCACCGAATGAAAAAAAAATTATTGGATTAGAGAATCGAAATCAAGAAGAAAAAGAACTCATAGGTGAAGGGGATCTTGTATCAGATGCACAAAAACAAGGAAATTTGAAATCCGTTCTCTCAAACCAAGAAAAAGATGTTGAAGTTGAAGAAGATTATGGTAAATCAGACAGAAAAAAACGTAGAAAGAAAAAGCAATACAAGAGCAACATGGAAGCACAGCTTGATTTCTTCCTAAAAAGGTATTTGCGTTTTCAATTGAGATGGAATGATTCTTTTAATCAAAAAATAATCAATAATATCAAAGTATATTGTCTCCTGCTTAGGCTGATAAATCCAAACGAAATTGTTATATCCTCTATTCAAAGGGGAGAAATGAATTTGGATATTTTGATGATTCATAAGAATTTAACTCTTAGAGAATTAATGAAAAAAGGAATATTGATTATCGATCCGGTTCGTCTGTCGGTAAAAAATGATGGCCAATTTATTCTATACCAAACTATAAGTATTTCGTTGGTTCATAAAAATAAACACCAAATTAATCAAAGATACCAAGAAAAAAACTATATTGATAAAAAGAATTTTGATGAATCTATTGCAAGACATCAAAAAATGACTGAAAATAAAGACAAAAATCATTACGATTTGTTTGTTCCTGAAAATATTTTATCTCCTTACCACCGGCGAGAATTGCGAATTCGAATTTCTTTCAATTCAAGGGATAAAAATGGTATGCATAGAAATCAAGTATTTTTAAATAATGTAAAAAACTGCGGTCAAGTTTTGACTAAAAACAAACATCTTGATAGTGATAAAAAGAAACTAATTAAATTAAAGTTCTTTCTTTGGCCCAATTATCGATTAGAAGATTTAGCTTGTATGAATCGCTATTGGTTTAATACTAATAATGGCAGTCGTTTCAGTATGGTAAGGATCCATATGTATCCGCGTTTGAAAAGTCGTTAATGGTACATTTTCCCATATATTATGTATGTACCGTGCCGGGTCTATGAAAACAAATAGATAGGCACAAGGATTGTCTTACATTTCATTCTGATACATGATACTAATTTAATGACATACATATCAAATATATATTAATTAGATCGACAAATGAATCAACAAGATCCTCTTATTTGAACTCTAAAATTTTCTAAATATATCACTCTTTTGTATCTCTGTACGAATCAAATTGAAAAACGGATTGATTCATTTTATTTGAACAAATTAGAAAGTTCATAACGAACTTAAAATCATTGTGTATATCAAAATGACTGATATTATTATTACTGATCAGTAAAATTCACATTCAAAAAAAGGGGGAGAGAATATTTTGTTTTATGGTAAAAAATTCATTCATCTCAGTTATTTTTCAAGAAAAAAAAGAAGAAAACAGGGGGTCCGTTGAATTTCAAATAGTTAGTTTCACCAATAAGATACGAAGACTTACTTCACATTTGGAATTGCACAAAAAAGACTATTTATCTCAGAGAGGTCTACGTAAAATTCTAGGAAAACGTCAACGACTGCTGTCTTATTTATCAAAGAAAAATAAAATACGTTATAAAGAATTAATTAGTGAGTTGGATATTCGGGAATCAAAAAATCGTTAATTTGCAAATTTTGAATTAGTCGATTTATTAGATTTTCATTTTGATGTACTTCTTTTCGTTTTCAACAATTCATGTAAGAATGAATCACAATTCATGTAAGAATGAATCGAGGAAAAACTTATGAATCTATCAGCTACAGAAAAAGACCTTATGATAGTCAATATGGGACCTCACCACCCATCAATGCATGGTGTTCTTCGTCTCATCGTTACTCTAGATGGTGAAGATGTTGTTGACTGTGAACCAATATTAGGTTATTTACACAGAGGAATGGAAAAAATTGCGGAAAACCGAACAATTATACAATATTTGCCTTATGTAACGCGTTGGGATTATTTAGCCACTATGTTCACGGAAGCAATAACCGTAAATGGACCAGAGCAATTGGGGAATATTCAAGTCCCTCAAAGAGCCAGCTATATCAGAGTAATTATGTTGGAGTTGAGTCGTATAGCTTCTCATCTATTATGGCTTGGACCTTTTATGGCAGATATTGGTGCACAGACCCCCTTTTTCTATATTTTCAGAGAAAGAGAATTAGTATATGATCTATTCGAAGCTGCCACCGGTATGAGAATGATGCATAATTATTTTCGTATCGGAGGAGTGGCGGCCGATCTACCTTATGGCTGGATAGATAAATGTTTGGATTTCTGCGATTATTTTTTAACAGGAATTGTTGAATATCAAAAACTTATTACGCGAAATCCTATTTTTTTAGAACGAGTTGAAGGGATAGGCGTTATTGGTGGAGAAGAAGCAATAAATTGGGGTTTATCCGGCCCAATGCTACGAGCATCGGGAATCAAATGGGATCTTCGGAAAGTTGATCATTATGAGTGTTACGACGAATTTGATTGGGAAATCCAGTGGCAAAAAGAAGGAGATTCATTAGCTCGTTATTTAGTCCGAATCAGTGAAATGACGGAATCCATAAAAATAATTCAACAGGCCCTGGAAGGAATTCCGGGGGGTCCCTATGAGAATTTAGAAATCCGATGCTTTGATCGAGAAAGGGATCCAGAATGGAATGATTTTGAATATCGATTCATTAGTAAAAAACCTTCTCCCACATTTGAATTACCGAGACAAGAACTTTATGCGAGAATGGAAGCTCCAAAGGGAGAATTAGGAATTTTTCTGATAGGGGATCAAAGCGGTTTTCCTTGGAGATGGAAAATTCGCCCCCCGGGTTTTATCAATTTGCAAATTCTTCCTCAGTTAGTTAAAAGAATGAAATTGGCTGATATTATGACGATATTAGGTAGCATAGATATCATTATGGGAGAAGTGGATCGTTGAAATGACAATTTATACGACAGAAGTACAAGATATCAATTCCTTTTACAGATTGGAATCTTTAAAAGAGGTCTATGGGATCATATGGATGTTGGTCCCTATTTTGACTCTTGTATTGGGAATCACAATAGGTGTACTCGTAATTGTATGGTTAGAAAGAGAAATATCCGCAGGAATACAACAACGTATTGGGCCTGAATACGCCGGTCCTTTGGGAATTCTTCAAGCTCTAGCAGATGGAACAAAACTGCTTTTCAAAGAGAATATTCTTCCATCTAGAGGAAATACTCGTTTATTTAGTATTGGACCGTCTATAGCAGTCATATCAATTTTACTAAATTTTGCAGTAATTCCTTTTAGCTCTCGCCTTATTTTAGCCGATCTCAATATCGGTATTTTTTTATGGATTGCCCTTTCAAGTATTGCTCCTGTTGGACTTCTTATGTCAGGATACGGATCAAATAATAAATATTCCTTTTTAGGTGGTCTGCGAGCTGCTGCTCAATCGATTAGTTATGAAATACCATTAACTCTATGTGTTTTATCAATATCTCTACGTGCGATTCGTTGAAATATAAACTTTTATTTTCCCTATTCCTTTCGTTCTAGAAAATAAGTTGAATGGATTGAATGGATATCTTCGTTTTTTATTATCCTTCAGTTCAGGTTTATAAACTAAATTAGATAGTTATATATGAGTGAAAGAAAGCAGTTTATAAATTCGCAGTAAATTAAACAAAATAATTGAATCTCATTTACTATGTACAAGAGTTAAGTGGAAGAAAACGTAAGCGAAAGTAGTCTTTACCCCAAGGCGGGTTGATTAGTCAATCTAGCTTGAAGCGGGCTCAAAAGATCAACCGTCTAGAGTTTTCGCTATCCTTTGTATGGATTCCCATACATGTATTGCTAAACAAACGGGGGATTGAACAAAAAAAACGAGTGGATGGTTAGGAACACCAAAATACATAAAGGATTAGTAACGGAGATTATGTAAATTATAGAAAAATAGACTTTTGGATAACATAAAAAGAATACTAATCGGGGCTTTCAATTCGTAGAAATGACTAGGCCGTACTCCCCACGATTCCGGTCCAGAGTATGCTCCTATCCGCCGATTAAAGTAATGACTATCAGGAACGAAATAATCCTTTACTATTTTTTAGTTTAAGCCCCATTCATGGTTTTCTCAGATCCGAAAGAAGAATAGGAACGAAAAGAAACAATAAAGAATAAAAAAGATTTTTTTATTCTTTCTTTCATAGATAGAGAGCTCTAATTCGTGTCATGATTTATGAGCTAATGTAATGTTTCATTTTTTTCGTAATCGAAAGCAATGGGTTGAAATATCTATTGATATTCTACAAGAAGTATTTTATTAAAGGCTTAAGTTATTACTCAACAAATCGAAATTGAAATTATTAACGGGCGAGATCAATTCAGAAGCATTTTTTTTTTATTCTGAAGAATATAGCAGACAGAATTCCATTGGTATAATTTTGGACCTTCCAATCCATCTTTTCTCTATCTATTCTACAACCATACGAAGATAAATAATACTGATTCGGTCCTTAAATTTATTTGTGACCCACGAGGAGCCGTATGAGGTGAAAATCTCATGTACGGTTTTGGACTAGCGATGGAAACAGTGATGTTATCATCGACTATAATTATCTAACAGTTCAAGTACAGTTGATATAGTTGAGGCGCAATCAAAATATGGTTTTTGGGGATGGAATTTGTGGCGTCAGCCAATAGGGTTTATCGTTTTTCTAATTTCTTCTCTAGCAGAATGTGAGAGATTACCTTTTGATTTACCAGAAGCCGAGGAAGAATTAGTAGCAGGGTATCAAACCGAATATTCAGGTATCAAATTTGGTTTATTTTACGTTGCTTCCTATCTAAATCTATTACTTTCTTCGTTATTTGTAACAGTTCTTTACTTAGGGGGTTGGAATATTTCCATTCCGTACGTATTCGTCCCTGAGCTATTTGAAATAAATAAAATGAATGGAATCTTTGGAACGACAATTGGTATCTTTATTACATTAGCTAAAACTTATTTGTTTTTATTTATTTCTATCGCAACACGATGGACTTTACCTAGGTTAAGAATGGACCAATTATTAAATCTTGGATGGAAATTTCTTTTACCCATTTCTCTCGGTAATCTATTATTAACAACTTCTTTCCAACTTCTTTCACTGTAAAGAAAAAAAGAATATGAGATTCATGACTTGGTTCAAACAAGAGAAAGAAACAAACATAAAATTATTCATAGATATTCACAATATGTTCCCTATGGTAACTGGGTTCATGAATTATGGCCACCAAACAGTCCGAGCAGCAAGGTACATTGGTCAAGGTTTCATGATTACCTTATCCCACGCAAACCGTTTACCCGTAACTATTCAATATCCTTATGAAAAATTAATCACATCAGAGCGTTTTCGCGGGCGAATCCATTTTGAATTTGATAAATGCATTGCTTGTGAAGTATGTGTTCGTGTATGCCCTATAGATCTGCCTGTTGTTGATTGGAAATTTGAAACGGATATTCGAAAAAAACGATTGCTTAATTACAGTATTGATTTCGGAATTTGTATATTTTGTGGTAACTGCGTTGAATATTGTCCAACAAATTGTTTATCAATGACTGAAGAATATGAACTTTCTACTTACGACCGTCACGAATTGAATTATAATCAAATTGCTTTGGGCCGTTTACCAATGTCAGTAATTGACGATTATACAATTCGAACAATTTTGAATTCGATTCAAAGAAAAACTGAGTAAGTAAACCTCCTATTCTCTTAAAGAGAAATTTCCAATTCTTTTAAGGTTCCGGTTTGGTTTAAGTTTAAAGAATATTTGGTTTGAATTAAAAAAGAATGAGGCCCTTGGTCAATAAATAAAAATTCAATTACAAATTAACTGGTTGATAAGAATTTCGGATTCATTTTTATTGAAAATCTATTAATATATTCGTAATTATTTCGAAATATATAGTTTCAAAAAACAAAATACCCTTTTCTTTTGAATCTTTCGAACAAACAAAAAAAGAATCAAAAACGAAACTTACAATAATTGTACTTAGAGCAATTCACACCTAATAGATTAGGATTTTATTCAATTAGGAACGTATCATAAAAAAAATTCCTGGTCGGGTCAATAAGATCATGAAAAGCATTTCGATTTATTTATCTCTTATTTTACACAGAATGGATTTGCCTGGACCACTACACGATTTTCTTTTAGTTTTTCTGGGATCGGGTCTTATATTAGGGGGCCTGGGAGTGGTATTACTTACCAATCAAATCTATTCTGCCTTTTCATTGGGATTGGTTCTTGTTTGTATATCCTTATTCTATATTCTCTCAAATTCTCATTTTGTGGCGGCTGCCCAGCTCCTTATTTATGTGGGAGCCATAAATGTTTTAATCCTATTTGCTGTGATGTTCATGAATGGTTCAGAATATTATAAAGATTTTAATCTGTGGACCATTGGGAACGGCCTTACTTCGTTGGTTTGTACAAGTATTCTTGTTTCGCTAATTACTACTATATTAGATACATCGTGGTACGGGATTATTTGGACTACAAGATCAAACCAAATTATAGAACAAGATTTGATAAGTAATGGTCAACAAATTGGAATTCATTTAGCAACAGATTTTTTTCTTCCATTTGAATTCATTTCAATAATTCTTTTAGTTGCTTTGATAGGTGCAATTGCTGTGGCTCGTCAGTAATAAATCTTTCTCTTTCTAACTAGGAGTAGCAAGCAATCAAAATTAAACTTTTTTCTGCCTTATCGCATCTATTTTCATCTATTTTCTTTGAATTCTATTTGAATATTGCTCATGTATAAAATAGAAATTCATTTATTCGATATATTGGAAATATATTCTTTGTTATATTCTAGTCAATCCCATCCGTTGAATTATTGTTCATATTAAAATGAATTGAAATTGATAAGGAGTTGCTCAATGATGCTCGAACATATACTTGTTTTGAGTGCCTATTTATTTTCTATCGGTATTTATGGATTGATCACGAGTCGAAATATGGTTAGGGCCCTTATGTGTCTTGAACTTATACTGAATGCGGTTAATATAAATTTTGTAACATTTTCTGATTTTTTTGATAGTCGGCAATTAAAAGGAAATATTTTCTCAATTTTTGTTATAGCTATTGCAGCCGCTGAAGCAGCTATTGGATCAGCTATTGTTTCCTCGATTTATCGTAACAGAAAATCAACGCGTATCAATCAATCAACTTTGTTGAATAAGTAATATTATATTAAGAATATTAAATCATAAGATTCACCAATTTGAATTAGCACGTCCAATATGTTGGAATCTACATCATGTTTTCGAAAACGTAAGAAATCAAAGTATCTTGGTCCTTTCTTATGAGTTGATCCCGAAGGAAAGAAATTGATTACAAAATTTCTGGTAAATCGTTGATTCATCTGGTGTTTAACTATACTGATTCATTTACAAGTTTACTAGATTGAAATTTTATGATGTTAAAAAATTTATAGATACCATGTCACATTCAGTAAAAATTTATGATACATGTATAGGGTGTACTCAATGTGTCCGAGCCTGCCCCACCGATGTGTTAGAAATGATACCTTGGGATGGATGTAAAGCTAAGCAAATTGCTTCCGCTCCAAGAACAGAAGACTGTGTTGGTTGTAAGAGATGCGAATCCGCTTGTCCAACGGATTTCTTGAGCGTTCGAGTTTATTTATGGCATGAAACAACTCGAAGTATGGGTCTAGCTTATTGATACGTTCCAGAAAAGAAAACTCCACTTGAATACATTTTGAATCCATTTTATTTTTTTTACTGAAAAAACCCGTGCTCAGAAAAAATCTTTCTGAGCACGGGTTTTTCTGGTCCAAGCGTATCTTGTCTTTACCACGAATTATTTCCCTTGGTTAACAATAATTGTAGTTTTACCAATATCTGCAGGTTCTTTAATTTTCTTTCTTCCTCATAGAGGAAATAAGTTAATTAAGTGGTATACAATGTGTATATGCATATTCGAACTCCTTCTAACAACCTATGCATTTTGTTATCATTTCCGATTGGACGATCCATTAATCCAGCTGGCGGAAGATTATAAATGGATAAATTTTTTTGATTTTTACTGGAGATTGGGAATAGATGGACTTTCTATAGGGCCCATTTTACTTACAGGATTTATCACTACTTTAGCCACTTTGGCGGCTTGGCCAGTTACTCGAGATTCACGATTATTTCATTTCCTGATGCTAGCAATGTACAGTGGTCAAATAGGATCATTTTCTTCTCGAGACCTTTTACTTTTTTTCATCATGTGGGAGTTCGAATTAATTCCCGTTTATCTACTTCTATCCATGTGGGGGGGGAAGAAACGGCTGTACTCGGCTACAAAATTTATTTTGTACACTGCAGGGGGTTCCATTTTTCTATTAATAGGAGTTTTGGGTATCGGTTTATACGGTTCTAATGAACCAACATTAAATTTTGAAACATTAGCTAATCAATCATATCCTGTCGCACTGGAAAGAATATTCTATATTGGATTTCTTATTGCTTTTGCTGTCAAATCGCCGATTATACCCTTACATACGTGGTTACCAGACACCCACGGGGAGGCCCATTACAGTACTTGTATGCTTCTAGCCGGAATTTTATTAAAAATGGGAGCATATGGATTAGTTCGTATCAATATGGAATTATTACCCCATGCTCATTCCATATTTTCCCCCTGGTTGATAATAGTGGGTACAATACAAATAATTTATGCAGCTTCAACATCTCTTGGTCAACGGAATTTAAAAAAAAGAATAGCCTATTCCTCCGTATCTCATATGGGTTTCATAATTATAGGAATTGGTTCTATAACTGATACGGGACTCAACGGAGCTATTTTACAAATAATATCTCATGGATTTATTGGTGCTGCACTTTTTTTCTTGGCAGGAACGAGTTATGATAGAATGCGTCTTGTTTATCTCGACGAAATGGGCGGAATGGCTATTTCCATTCCAAAAATATTTACGATGTTCAGTATCTTATCGATGGCTTCTCTTGCATTACCGGGCATGAGTGGTTTTGTTGCAGAATTGATAGTCTTTTTTGGAATAATTACCAGCCAAAAATTTTTTTTAATGCCAAAAATACTAATTACTTTCGTAATGGCAATTGGAATGATATTAACTCCTATTTATTCATTATCTATGTTACGTCAAATGTTCTATGGATACAAGCTATTTAATGCTCTAAGTTCTTATTTTTTTGATTCTGGCCCACGAGAGTTATTTGTTTCGATCTCTATCTTTCTACCCGTAATAGGTATTGGTATTTATCCGGATTTCGTCCTCTCATTATCAGGTGAGAAGGTCGAAACTATTCTATATAATTATTTTTATAGATAGTTTTCATGAATCAAATTTATAGATAGTTTTCATGAATAAAACAAAAAATCAAAAAGTAATCCTATGATTTTTTTAAAATTGTTCGTTGTACAATGAAAAAGAAAAAAAAAAGAAAGAAGTCTTTTTTCTTCTCTTGAGTTTAAGTTAAGTAAAAAAATAAGTTAAGTAAAAAGGGTAAAAGAATTAAATTGAATTTTAATCAGACATTTTTTGCTTTTGTTAGAACCTTTTGAATCACTCCACTACTTGATTCAAAAGGTTCTTGACAGCTTACAATAAGTTTTCTTATATACACTGTCCTCCGTTAGGATTTATTAGGTTTAGCCTCTTTAGTCAATTCAATTAGATGTTAATGTAAATGAACCATAACTATGTAAACCTATTCCTAATAGATTGACCCCAAAATAGCATATCCAAATTATAAGAAATCCCATAGAAGCCACAAGTGCGGAATTTACACCTTCAAAATTTTTATTTGTTCGGGTATGTAAATAAATCGCGAATACGGTCCAAGTAATAAATGCCCAAGTTTCTTTTGGGTCCCAATTCCAATACGATCCCCACGCCTCATTAGCCCATACGGCTCCTGAAAGAATTCCTATGGTTAAAAAGATAAACCCGAGACTAATAATACGATAACTCCAACAATCCAATTGTTGAGTCAATTGATACCTGTAATAATTTTTAGAAGAAAGAAAATCATTGTTTACTAAAACATTGCTTCTTTCATTCATGTATTGGATTTCGCCAAACGAAAATGACTGATTTAATAAATTATTGTTTTTACCAATGATCTTTATGGCTTTTCGAAATGTAATGACTAGAAGAGCTACTGATAATAATGATCCACATAAAAGAGCTGCATAGCCTAATACCATCATACTTACATGCATCATTAACCACTGGGATTGGAGAGCAGGCGCTAATATTGTGGATTGATGCATTTTGGTTAAAAGACCCGAAGTGGCAAAGCCTTGGGTAAAAATAGCACTTGGTGCGGTTATTGCGCTTAAATTATTTTTACGCTTTTTTTTTTTTAATTTAAAATAGGAAACCATATGAATAAGGGAGAAACCCCATGAAAGAAAGATTAATGATTCATATAAATCACTTAACGGGAAATGTCCTGAATAAACCCAACGGGTGACTAATAATCCTGTTATACAGAAAAAGGTAACTATCATACCCTTTTCTGATGAATCATATAGTCCTACGACTTCGTCTACTAATAAGAATAAGGTTAAAAAATGAATTGTAATTACAATTGAAACGACTGAAAAAGATATATGAGTTAATATATGCTCTAAAGTTGAAAAAATCATAAAAATGATGAAAAAAGCGAGGGTTTCTCGGTTTTATGGAATGGAAATCCGGAATTAAATTCATTATAGAACTTATTCTATCTCTTTTAGAAGATACTATGCCGCCACTCGGACTCGAACCGAGATGCTCTAGCACTGCTTCCTAAGAGCAGCGTGTCTACCGATTTCACCATAGCGGCTTGCTCGAAATCATAATAACCCATTTTTTATTCAATCGTCGAGATTGAAGGTGAAGGGGTCAATTCAATGTAAAATATAAAATTTTTTAGGAAACATTTAATTTTAATTGATGAATGAAAACTCGTTGAAATAGCAATTTGAAGGTTCAAAAGGAATCTTTATTATTTATCATATCATTTTATTTAATTAGTTCGTCGATAGAGATTTTTTAGTTTGTGTTTTCCTAAAAGAGAACTCCTTTATTGTAACGAAACTAACTAGTTGTAACTTCAATTCATAGATAAAATTTAACAAAACAAAAAGGGGTTCTTTATCATAAACATTTTTTAATGATTCATTTCTCATTCTTTTGTATGATTTTTATGAATCCATAAAAAAATGTTTATCAATTGAATGAATAAATGAATGAAAGAATATGATTTTTAGAGATCGCAATTTGAGCACCACATCCAACGATTTCAAAATCCAACGATTTCAAAAGATTTATGTAATTTGGATAGCTTTGTATTAATCGTTAGGACGTTACGTTTTAAGGATTTATCAAACCAACTAGATATTGGGTTGTACACGTTACGTTATATAAAAAGCGTTTCGATTCCTGTCATAATTGTACCATACTTCAAAAAAGTATTTCAAATTTCTAATTCTAAAAATATATCTTGATTCATCTTCTTATACAAGCATAGGATTTTTTTAGATCACTTCAAATTGATACATTATTTGTATATCCACTAAATTAGAAAGGGTTTTTTCTCAAGTAGGTTGAAAACAAGGGAAGGATATATAGTAATTCAGAGAAATAATGATTCATAAAGTTACAAAATTTAAACTTAATTTAAAATTTAATGGATTAGTTTCGACAACCCAGTTAAAGCTCTTATATATGTGCTCCCATATAGTATAAATATCAAAATTATTAATTATTATTATTTATTATTCAAAATTCAATATTATAAAAATAACAAATTATTATAACACTAATAAATTATTATAACACTAACATAACAAATGGGCGATGGGGAAAATAAGAATCCCCACCCCCGGAAATGAAAAAAAAAGATATTCAAAAATTCAAAAAAGAAAACCTTTGTATCTTATTCGAGTTAAACCAATTCAGATTACTCCAAATTTATTTGTCGTACAAAAAAACTTTTTGAATTACCCGTAGAAAGAGATTTCGCTAATGAAAAAGCTTTCAATGCCGCCCAATATCCTTTCTTTTTCCAAACATTTTTTCGAATACGCTTTTTTGATTTAGAAGTACGTTTTTTTGGAACTGCCATTCAAAAAAAAAGGTTATTCAATGCTATAGTTGGATGTCAAAGACATCTATTTTCTTTTTAAAACAAAAAAAATGATCGGGCTTTTTATGTCATTATTTATCTATTCCTATAGATTTTCTAGATTATAACTATATACTATACAAATGTTATACAAATTTCATAAAAAAATGAATAGAGATGGGAAAATCACATAAAATGCTTCTATTCTAGAACAAAAAAAACAATATGATATAACCTTTTTTATTTATATTCCATACACTATCCAGCAAAAAAAAAGAAAAATTTTTATTTAATTTATTGTTATTGGTACCTTTCTTTTTTATATCTCCATTCAAATCTATAGGATATAGGATAGAGTAGGATCTATATCTATTCTATTATGATATATAAAAAAAATTGATGAAATCAAAAAAACGTAAAAAAGGTCTTTCTATACTCTGCCTATTTTTTTGTCTTCCTACGTTTAGAATTTATCCATCTCCATTTCGAATTTTTACATGAAAAATACATCAAAAAAAAAGTCTAAAAAACCGTTTTATCTACCTACGCAAACTTTAATTTGCTTCTATTAATTGGTAATTGGTCAAGATCGAAGAGAGAGTATGCCCAATTTTCATTTTCAATCAAATTCGAATGAGACTTGTAGTTAATCTGTTAAAGGATACATAATTTTGAAAAAACAAAGAATTCTTTGTTTTTTCAAAATTAGTAACTCGGCGATATCATTTGATTACTTCTAACTTCGAAATTTTAATATTTTTGAAATAGTTGAGAAAGATTAAAAAATTAACAATAGAAAATTCCAGTTAACTTTGTAATATCTTGATTTTTTTATTGCTCCCTTTCAATCATTCAATCAAAAGAAATAAGAGCCGGTGAATCAGAAACGATTAATTAAGAAAGACTAAGAAAAAAAGTTTTTATGGAGCATGCATATCAATATTCGTGGATCATACCTTTTGTGCCACTTCCGATTCCTATTTTAATAGGAATCGGACTCCTACTTTTTCCGACGGCAACAAAAAATCTTCGTCGTATGTGGGCTTTTCCCAATATTTTATTGTTAAGTATAGTTATGATTTTTTCGATCGATCTGTCTATTCAACAAATAAATGGAAGTTATATCTATCAATATGTATGGTCTTGGACCATCAATAATGATTTTTCTTTCGAGTTTGGCTACTTTATTGATTCACTTACCTCTATTATGTCAATATTAATCACTACTGTTGGAATTTTTGTTCTTATTTATAGTGACAATTATATGTCTCATGATCAAGGATATTTGAGATTTTTTGCTTATATGAGTTTGTTCAATACTTCAATGTTGGGATTAGTTACTAGTTCGAATTTGATACAAATTTATATTTTTTGGGAATTAGTTGGAATGTGTTCTTATCTATTAATAGGGTTTTGGTTCACACGACCCGCTGCGGCAAACGCTTGTCAAAAAGCGTTTGTAACTAATCGGATAGGCGATTTTGGTTTATTATTAGGAATTTTAGGTTTTTATTGGATAACGGGAAGTTTCGAATTTCAAGATTTGTTCGAAATATTTAATAACTTGATTTATAATAATGAGGTTCATTTATTATTTGTTACTTTATGTGCCTCTTTATTATTTGCCGGCGCCGTTGCTAAATCTGCGCAATTTCCTCTTCATGTATGGTTACCTGATGCTATGGAGGGGCCTACTCCTATTTCGGCTCTTATACATGCTGCCACTATGGTAGCAGCGGGAATTTTTCTTGTAGCCCGCCTTCTTCCTCTTTTCATAGTTATACCTTACATAATGAATCTAATATCTTTGATAGGTATAATAACGGTATTATTAGGGGCTACTTTAGCTCTTGCTCAAAAAGATATTAAGAGGGGGTTAGCCTATTCTACAATGTCCCAACTGGGTTATATGATGTTAGCTTTAGGTATGGGGTCTTATCGAGCCGCTTTGTTTCATTTGATTACTCATGCTTATTCGAAAGCATTGTTGTTTTTAGGATCCGGATCAATTATTCATTCCATGGAAGCTGTTGTTGGGTATTCGCCAGAGAAAAGCCAGAATATGGTTTTGATGGGCGGTTTAAGAAAGCATGCACCCATTACACAAATTGCTTTTTTAATAGGTACGCTTTCTCTTTGTGGTATTCCACCCCTTGCTTGTTTTTGGTCCAAAGATGAAATTCTTAGTGACAGTTGGCTGTATTCACCGATTTTTGCAATAATAGCTTGGTCCACCGCCGGATTAACAGCATTTTATATGTTTCGGATCTATTTACTTACTTTTGAAGGACATTTAAACATTTATTTTCAAAAATATAGTGGCAAAAAAAGTAGCTCTTTCTATTCAATAAAACTATGGGGTAAAGAAGAACAAAAAATGATTAACAGAAATTTTCGTTTATTTCCTTTATTAACAATGAATAAAAACGAGAAGCCATATACAATTGGTGGTAATGTCAAAAAAAGGGCTCTTATTACAAATTTTGGCTACAAGGAGGCTTTTTCTTATCCTCACGAATCAGATAATACTATGCTATTTCCTATGCTTATATTGGTTCTATTTACTTTATTTGTCGGAGCTATAGCAATTCCTTTGAATCAAGAAGGAATGCATTTGGATATATTATCCAAATTATTAACTCCATCTATAAATCTTTTACATAAAAATTCAAATGATTTTGAGGATTCGTATCAATTTTTAACAAATGCAACTTTTTCGGTGAGTATAGCTGGTTTCGGAATATTTACAGCATTCCTTTTATATAAGCCTTTTTATTCATCTTTACTAAATTTGAACTTACTAAATTCGTTTTCGAAAAAGGGTCCTAAAAGAATTTTCTTGGATAAAATAATATATTTGATATATGATTGGTCATATAATCGCGGTTACATAGATACGTTTTATTCAATATCCTTAACAAAAGGTATAAGAGGATTGGCCGAACTAACTCATTTTTTTGATAGGCGAGTAATCGATGGAATTACAAATGGAGTAGGCATTACAAGTTTTTTTGTAGGAGAAAGTATAAAATATGTAGGGGGGAGTCGTATCTCGTTTTATCTATTATTGTATTTATTTTATGTATTCATTTTTTTATTAATTTACTACTTTATTTTATTTTCATTTTATAATTTTTAAAATTGCAAATTGCATAGTGACACTTCTTTTTTTTTTAATATTTCGAACTTCGAACTTTCTTGATTCCCATCCAGGTAAGAAGTTT